TATGGTTAAATAAAAATTAGATTGGCCATTTCATATAATTGCTATGCTTAGTGTGTGACTCGTTGGTTTTTTTAGGATTCGATTCAATAAAAAAAGACCGGCCTCTTAGTATAAATTAGTATAAACTAATAACTATAGGACTAATAACCAAACTCATCACTTCGCATTATCTGGATCCAAATCACCAGTCAAGATATGATCGATCATATTATTGTAGCAACTAAAAAATTTTTTACATAAATAAAAGAAAAAAATCGAATTCTAAGTTGTAAAGCGAAAGTAAAGAACAAAGATGTAGATAAATGGAAAGGTGAAAGAAAGAGAGAAAAAAATACCTAATGATATAGAATTCCATCCAATATGTAAGGTCTATGAGTCATCTCATAAAAGGCAGTGTAATAAAGCATTAATACTGATTCATACATAATTAAACGAATCGATTTTGAAATATAAAATTAAAAAATAAGAGCTTCGAGCCAATAAAGACTAATAAAATTGACTCAAGAAAAAATTGCATTATGAGCTCCATTGTAGAAATCAGACCTAAGCATTAAATAAGAAGCGATGGGAACGATGGAACCTATGAATCCAAATTTATTTATTTATAATTTATATTTAATTTAATATTTATGTATATTTAAAACGGGTTCATTTATCGGGATGGCGAAACAAACCAAAAACGAATTTATTCCTATTCATTTATAGGGAAAGAAAAAGAAAAAATAAAGAGCTAACCCTACATACAACTGAAATAGCGATGAAAAGAGTAAATATTCGCCTGCGAAATCTTTATTTTCTTGGATTGATAAATTTGGGTTAATCGAAGAAAATAAAAGACAAAACAAAATAAAGATTCGTTATAACAATAACATTTGAAAAATAACATTAGAAAAATAAAAGGTCATATAACATTGAAATTTAAAATAGAAATATTACGAAGATATACAAACGAATAATAGATCAATTTTATATTTTTTCATTCTCAAGGAGCTGGATGAGAAGAAACTCTCACGTCCAGTTCTGCAGTAGAGATGGAATTCAGAACAACCATCGACTATAACCCCAAAAGAACCAGATTTCGTAAACAACATAGAGGAAGAATGAAGGGAATATCTTATCGAGGTAATCATATTTCTTTCGGTAAATATGCTCTTCAGGCACTTGAACCTGCTTGGATCACATCTAGACAAATTGAAGCAGGTCGACGAGCAATGACACGAAATGCACGCCGTGGTGGAAAAATATGGGTACGTATATTTCCAGACAAACCGGTTACAGTAAGACCCGCAGAAACACGTATGGGTTCAGGGAAAGGATCTCCTGAATATTGGGTAGCTGTTGTTAAACCAGGTCGAATACTTTATGAAATGGGTGGAGTACCAGAAAATATAGCCAGAAAGGCTATTTCAATAGCATCGTCTAAAATGCCTATACGAACTCAATTCATTATTTCGGGATAAAAATAAAAGGGGAAGAATCAAAGGAAATAGGTCTTGAGGATAAAAAATTATAGGTTTGGACAAACAATATTTCTTTTTTCTTCGCCCTTTGCAGTGAAAGAATAGATTAAAAAAAAAAATAAAATGATATGATCCAACCTCAGACCTTTTTAAATGTAGCGGATAACAGCGGGGCTCGAGAATTGATGTGTATTCGAATCATAGGAGCTAGCAATCGTCGATATGCTCATATCGGTGACGTTATTGTTGCTGTGATCAAAGAAGCAGTGCCAAATATGCCCCTAGCAAGATCAGAAGTAGTCAGAGCTGTAATTGTACGTACCTGTAAAGAATTCAAACGCGATAACGGTATGCTAATACGATATGATGACAACGCTGCGGTTGTCATTGATCAAGAAGGAAATCCAAAGGGAACTCGGGTTTTTGGTGCAATTGCCCGGGAATTGAGACAGTTAAATTTTACTAAAATAGTTTCATTAGCTCCGGAGGTGTTATAAAATGAGATCGTGATATGGTTAGGGGGAGGTATTTGAAAAAAAATTAATAAATGGATTTCGATTTATTAATGGATTGTGTCTCATGCATATGCCTTTAAGAATTCATATTCATAAAAAAAAGAAAAAAAACAAGATAAAGCATGTTGATTATATCAAAATTTGGAAGCACCAAGAATTTTAATTCATTATGGGCAGGGATACTATTGCTGACATAATAACCTCTATACGAAATGCTGATCTGGATAAAAAAAGAGTGGTTCGAATAGCATCTACTAATATCACCGAAAATGTTGTTAAAATCCTTTTACGAGAAGGTTTTATCGAAAACGTGAGAAAACATCAAGAAAATAAAAAGGATTTTTTGGTTTTAACCCTACGACATAGAAGGAATAGGAAAAGACCTTATAGAAATATTCTCAATTTAAAACGAATCAGTCGGCCTGGTCTACGAATCTATTCTAATTATCAACGAATTCCTAGAATTTTAGGCGGGATCGGAATTGTAATTCTTTCTACTTCTCAAGGTATAATGACAGACCGAGAGGCTCGACTAGAAAGAATTGGCGGAGAAATTTTATGTTATATATGGTAATCCTTCTAATATCCGAATTGGAGCCAAAACTTCCTATTTGTAAAAAAAAAAGGGGCGGGTTTTCTAATATCGTTCCTCCTCCATCAATTGATACTTCAAGGAGGCTGTACCTGGAATGAAAGAACAAAAATGGATTCATGAAGGTTTAATTACCGAATCGCTTCCCAATGGTATGTTCCGGATTCGCTTAGATAATGAAGATATGATTCTAGGTTATGTTTCAGGAAAGATCCGACGTAGTTTTATACGGATACTGCCAGGCGATAGAGTCAAAATTGAAGTAAGTCGTTATGATTCAACAAGAGGACGTATAATTTATCGACTTCGGAATAAGGATTCAAAAGATTAGGTGTTTTTTCAACTTGCCCATTCCTTTTATCGGAATAGGGTTCGAGATGCAAAATTCCAAGAAACTTATTTTCTTCCAAAAAGTGGATTAATAATTAAGGTAAGGAATGCCAAATATGAAAATAAGAGCGTCTGTTCGTAAAATTTGTGAAAAATGTCGATTAATTCGTAGGCGGGGACGAATTATAGTAATTTGTTCCAACCCAAGACATAAACAAAGACAGGGGTAATTAGACCCGTTAAAACACCCGATGTAAAAGTAAAAAGGGGGGGTCTTTTTTGACATGAAAATGGATATATCCATATATCTCCAACTCATATTTATGAGATGAAAAATATGGCAAAAGTTATACCGAGAAGTGGTTCGCGTAGGAATGTGCGTATTGGTTCACGTAAGAGCACACGTAGAATACCAAAGGGAGTTATTCATGTTCAAGCAAGTTTCAATAATACTATTGTGACTGTTACAGATGTACGGGGTCGGGTGGTCTCTTGGTCTTCGGCTGGTACTTGCGGATTTAAGGGTACAAGAAGAGGGACGCCGTTTGCTGCGCAAACCGCAGCAGGAAACGCTATTCGTACAGTAGTGGATCAAGGTATGCAACGTGCAGAAGTCATGATAAAAGGACCCGGTCTCGGAAGAGACGCAGCATTACGAGCTATTCGCAGAAGTGGTATACTATTAACTTTCGTGAGGGATGTAACCCCTATGCCACATAATGGCTGTAGACCTCCGAAAAAACGACGTGTGTAGAAAAAAATGGAAGAGGTTGCAAAAGAAACAAGAGAAATAAATGATTCAATGATTTGATCAAATAATATTACTATGGTTCGAGAGAAAGTAAGAATATCCACCCGGACACTACAGTGGAAGTGTGTTGAATCAAGGACGGACAGTAGGCGTCTTCATTATGGACGCTTTATTCTGTCTCCACTTATGAAAGGTCAAGCTGACACAATCGGCATTGCAATGCGAAGAGCTTTGCTTGGAGAAATAGAAGGAACATGTATAACACGTGCAAAATCTGAGAAAATACCACACGAATATTCTACCCTAGTGGGTATTCAAGAATCAGTACATGAAATTTTAATGAATTTGAAAGAAATTCTATTGAAAAGTAATCTGTATGGAACTTGCGACGCGTCTATTTGTGTCAGGGGTCCTGGATATGTAACTGCTCAAGATATCCTCTTACCACCTTATGTAGAAATCGTTGACAATACACAGCATATAGCTAGCTTGGTAGAACCCATTGATTTGTGTATTGAATTAAAAATAGAAAGAAATCGCGGATATCTTATAAAAACGCTAAATAACAACTTTCAAGATGGAAGTTACCCTATAGATGCTGTATTTATGCCTGTTCGAAACACGAATCATAGTATTCATTCTTATGGGAATGGCAATGAAAAACAAGAGATACTCTTTCTTGAAATATGGACAAATGGAAGTTTAACTCCTAAAGAAGCACTTCATGAAGCCTCCCGGAATTTGATTGATTTATTTATTCCCTTTTTACATACAGAAGAAGAAAACTCACATTTAGCGGACAATCAACACATGGTTCCTTTACCCCCTTTTACCTTTCATAATAAATTGACTAAACTAAGAAAAAAAAAAATAGGATTGAAATCGATTTTTATTGACCAATCAGAATTGCCTCCGAGGATCTATAATTGCCTTATAAGGTCGAATATATATACATTATTCGACCTTTTGAATAACAGTCAAGAAGACCTTATGAAAATTGAACATTTTCACATAGAAGATGTAAAAGAGGTATTGGGCATTCTAGAAAAACATTTCGTAATTGATTTACCGAAAAAGTGGAAAATGGGTTTTGAATCATTAGCACAATCCACATATTCGAAATCGGGATAGATTCGATTCCGAATTAAATTGAATAGATGTATCTAGGGAGAATTCGCTTTGGTTGAAGCAACGAATATTCCCTAGATACAAACGTCCTGATATTTTTTACAATTTAAAAAATTTGAAAATTAAAAAAGACCTAAAGTTAGGGATTGATCAATAGGTAATGTTGCACCAATACCTAACCAAAGAGCCGCTGCGGTACCAATCAAAAAAACGGTTGTCGCTAC